TCTTTCTTAGTAAGTGAATCTACAACATCTGGTGGTGCCCTCGTGGGCTGGGCACGTTCCTCTCTGGGTCGGTCTGGTCTAATCGAAGTCAACTGACTCACATGGAATACGGGGTGAGTTTTAACCGAGCTGATCGCTTGAGTCTATAGGCTACCTCTCCTATCCGCTTCTCTACAAGGTCTACTTTCTTCTTCCTTCAGACCGGGCCAAGCCTTTAGTTTAAGTAGGTTTGGGCTAGGTCGTTGCGCTCCTGCCACGTCTTGGCAAAGTAGGCTGATGGGCAAGCCTCCTCCTGCCGCAATGGTGTGGGGCGTCAGAGGCTGTTGCCCCGTGGCCAACTCGAAGGGGCTGAAGTTCGACGCAGAGCTTTTTGGTTGTTAATTTATAGCAGCACTGAGCAACATCCAACAGCTCCAGTCCTTCTGGTTGGTTTGCACTAAAGTGCCTTAAGTAGCCCTCGAGGAGTCCGTTTATTCTCTCCGTCTGAGCTTTCAAAGATATACCGACCGTAGGTATCTTAGTGGTAAGTAAGATACCTACAGTCGTCTTCTAACATTACCGACCTTTAAATATCGGGTTTTCATCATCAGAAACAACCCGATTTCCGAGACCTCTTGCATTGCATTACCATAACGAAAAAAAAAAAGATAAATTGCTCTTGTGACTCGGAATGAACCTTTCTCGGTGGAAGAAAGGAATAGCGATGGATTCCTATGAAGCATTCAGGAACAAGAAGATTCAATCGGACGACGAATTCTTACGTGGTCCAAGGAAATCAAAGGTCCGCTTCCACGATTTCATCTATATCGAACTTAATATCAGAATAGCTTATATAGTCATGATTCAATTCAGGTCCACTGACTTTTGATTGATTTCTCTTCGGATCTGATTGGAACATTGGAGAAGTAGGAAGACTTTGGCGGGCGATTCATAATGGGTATCTAGAAGATCTATGTCCTAGGACATAAAATATGAATAATGAAGAGAAAGATATATATAAATACGAATTTTTAGGCTGTACACCTAATTTCTTTTCCTGGGATTGTAGTTCAATCGGTCAGAGCACCGCCCTGTCAAGGCGGAAGCTGCGGGTTCGAGCCCCGTCAGTCCCGACCTAGGATCCGATGAATCGATCAATTCATCTCTGTAGGGGGGGGGCAAAGAAGGATTAGGATCTAATTCCCAGCAGGAGGATCCTTCTTTCGTTTCGCATTTCTCATCGGACAAATCAAGGAATAAAAATAACAATAACTAGTACCGATTGATGGAGGAGAGACATATGTAGGTTGGTACAATCGGGGGTATCACCATATTAAGCATATTCAGTAAGGATTCAAAGAGATACCGTACAGGTCTGGCTTTTTTCGATTGTTCCTGGCCCATCGAATAGAGTAGCAATTTATTTCCCGGGAGCACATAACATTTTTCTTTTTTTTTTACGATACGCAATTAACTTAACATAGTTACCCCCACAGAGTACTTTTCAGATTCAACCTACCCTTTCTTTCTAGCTCCGATTTTCTTTTCTTCGCTACACCTATTCTTCTTCCAATCAATTCGAAATAATCCAACGTCGCTCTACTCTAATTCATAGGTTTTTTTATTGTATTGATCCCGGGATCTATCGAAACAATAGTATGGGCATATAAAAAAAAAAGCAACCAAGTCATCCCTTAGCACAAGCACTAAGTAAGCAAGCTACCTTTTTTTCTATAAGAAAAAATCACCCATCAAATATTGAATGACTGAGCACTCAAATCCTATCGCGAGTCTTGATACATAGTATTTATTATCTTTTGTCCTTTCCACAACTCCTAATTTGATTCTCCATCGGCCCATCAAATCTAATTCACGACTCAGTCAGTAGACACTACACTAGTAGGGTAGTCTTAGGAATTTAAAAACCAAAAACCCCTTCTTGGATCCTAGGAGCAAGGATTTACAGTCCTTTAGAAAAACCTTTTGATCCCAAGATTTCCGGCCCCTGACTTTCGTATTTTTTAATCTCACAATTGAATCTTACTACCCAAGTCGATCCTATTGGCAACGGGCAAACGACGCTTACGCGGGATCTCGGTGCCTTTCTCTTGCTCTTGAAAGAATAGAAGTTGAGTTCGAGTTGTTATCATGCCGGATCAGAAAAGTAAAAAGCCATACTAAGAGCCAGCGGACCTGCTCACGGGAGTCAGGCCTGTTCTGTAGTGGGCAGACGTAGCAGGGCCATCTGAAAGAATATAGGAAAAAGAGCCGCTGGAGAAAACCAATTACGCCGGGTTCTCAATTCCATTGAGTATGTAGTGAGTTTGAATTGACCCGGTTAGCTAGAAGGTTCCTTTCGCTACCGTCCTAAGGTTCAACCAACCGTTGGTTTGCTTTAACAAGATTTCACTGAAGTGAACCCGACGCGAAGTTGGTGAAACCTGAGCGTAGCTAATGAAAGGGAATACCTTAGAAAAAAACCGACTATAAGCCCTGAGAGCCAGCAAGCAAACCCCCCTTACTCTCTCTCTATAAAAAAAAAGCCTGCGTAGTAAACTCCTTGTTTGTTTTCTTTCCGATAGCTGCCTAGTTAGTTTTTCCAGTTTTCAAGTCAAGCGAGAAAGCAAGTGGAATAAGACTTTCCTTTTTTCGGCCATTTCTCGGCAATAGCTACCTGAATGGAAGCAAGCAACCTTAGGGGATAAGAAGAAGAGTGGTCGAAGACTACGAGTCGAAGCTAAGACCAATCGAAGCCAATTTCCCTCAGCTGGAAACTATCTAGATAGCTTCTTAGCGCTTAGCTACTTTCTCCTTCTGCGCCGCTAGCGCTACTACTCCTAGTGATAGGAATAACCTACTCTTTTTCGCGAGAAGGCCCATCCCTGGATCTAGTGGCCGGTGACGTATTCTAATGATCTGGATCTCTGGCTTATCTCTTACTTGACGGATTCTATTTCGGCTAGTGGGATTTAAGTGACGATAATCAGGGAAAAGGGTTGATTGGCTCTGATCGATACCATCTAAAAGTGCTTGCTTCATCCATTCGTGACATTACATTACTGGTTATTCTTACTAAGTTTCGCCTCTAGTGACTCTTGGAATCATGCGCATGGCTCCATGTCGGCCTTAATTTGGCGTCGGTGTAACGACTGGTGCAAGTAACAAAGACTACGAATGCCCTAACACCACTTGTTACGCATTAGAGTAAAGAAACCTTGGGGCGGATCTATATAAGAACTACATATATAGATAGGAAGGCAAGCACTTGTCGAAACACCAATTCTTCTTTCTGCAATGCAACTCGATTTGCTGGTTTTTCTACTGCGGGCTGGCTCCCAGGCTTTCCTGCTGCCTTTTTCAATGCCTCTCCCACTGCTTTCATCGCTGGTGCCTCCACCTCTGCTAGTAGTTTTGTGGATTCACCTACTTATTTATGCCTGGGGCTCGATGCCCTTATGGATAAATAGGTGGTTCTGAATCAACGGGCTCTGCTGCCCCCGTATAGCGACTCTCTGCTGCTTTTACTTAGCTGTTTGCTCCTGCCTTTGTATCTGCTATGAGTGAATCTACTCTGGGGTGAAACAACCACTGCGATTGCCTTTGACCATACCTTTACCTATGCCTATATTCATATCTTCAAGTTGCAGATCCAGAGCGAGTAGTTGCTTCAGTAGAGCCGGTTGATTCCGGCGATTCTGTTGATGAAGCAGTCAATGAAGAAAGACATTTGAGTCAGTCGAAGAAGCAAATGCTCTCGCCTTAGGGAAGCATACACACCTACTGCGAATTAGAGAGACCTGACCTACATTCATTAATCATCTCGTAGGAATTTCCCTTCTCAAGGTAGGTAAAAAGAGCAAGCCGAGACTACTAGTAGGTCTCTTTATTTAAAAGAATCCTACTAGTAATCGCCGACGGACTAACCAAAGAATACTGTGTTGGAGCGTCTCCTGTGGCTAAGCGGGTAATGCACCTAAACCGGAAATCCGGGCCACTGTTCACTGCGCTTTATTTAAAGCAGTGTGCAGTGTCACTCCAGCAAGCTTATTTATTTATGCTGGGGTTCCTCAAAAATCTGGTTTATGAATCCGTTCCTGTTTCTCTTACGAGAACAGGATATCGTAAGATTATTCCCTCTTATCATCGAAAGTTGATGAGAGTGAAAGAGAGCAGATACCTTAGTTAATATATATATCATACCTTTTTTTTTTGAAGTATGTAGAGCTATCCGACTCGCTAAGCGAGTTGATAGAAGTATTCTTAAGTCTATCACAACCATCTCTGATGTGCCTCCGATTCAGCTTAATCTCCTTTCCTTAGGGAGATTCTTGCTCAATCTGCAAGGCTAATCGTACGATACCTTGGTTCTAGATTTTCCTTTCTTTGTGTCAAGGCATTATCTGGAACCCAACTTGGAAAGCCATTCCGTCCAGGTCGCCGGATCGGAGGCGTCAAGGTCTCTTTTACGAAGATACATTGGTTTCTTCTTTACGCACATTCAAGTGCAACGGTTTCATTGAATCTGTCTGTCACTGAAATGGACGTCGAAGGGTATCCATTGTGGTCTCATTTGGTTCGTTCGTTATGCTTACGATCCAAATAACGACTTACTTTCACAGACTTCTTGTGAGGAGTCTATGAAGTTTGTTCGTTCCAAGCGTTTGTTTTCTCAGCCTACCGAAGACACCTTCCGGTATGGTTCTCCTGGTCGACTGGCATCTTAAACATATGCGGGAGCAGGGAAGAGGCGGATATTCGCTATTTGTAACTACGTTAACCAAAGGCTCTTGAAACTCCCATAGCTTAGGGGTCAACTCCTGCTATTGGTTCAACCCAAAATCTTGGTAGTCGAATAGCCTCGTTCCTATCTTCAGGGAAGATATTTTCTCTTATCTTAGAATTAGGTCTATCTCTTCTATTATATTATAATATATAGATAGATAACCCATACGTAGACGAAAGTAGCATTCAGGCATCGGTGGAAGCGCTAAGCGAAAAAAGTGAAAAAGCTTTGAAGCCGATCGAACCGAGAGTAGCGGATTAGCGGCTGATCTTCTACCTGATCTATCTACCATATTGATGTATTAGAGAGACCGAGTTCCTACGAGGGAAGAAAAGATGAACCAGCTCTATCGATTATCAAATCCCTGTACCTTTGTGAAAGACATCGCATGGAATAGCTTACACGGAAAGGAGCTTGGTACAAGCTCAGATTCAAAATAGAAGTTCCTGAGCTAGAAGGAATGGGATCAGGGGTGGGTAATAGACTGACTGCCAAGGAGCGGAGCAGCTCGACCCTTCCATATTATATACACGTAAGGCAAGCAACGGCTAACGCTTTATTAGTAAAGGGGGGGCGCGCTAGAAAGCCTCCATTACTAATAAAGGGCTGCATCCGTTTTCTTGCTGGGAGAGGAGTTCAGCTGCTCTAACGGATCTGAGTTCAGCTGCTAATAAGTGAAAGAAAAGAGCGGACCGCAACGCAACTAGACCTGAGAAAACAGCAGCTTTCAGGCATCCTCTCATTGAGGAGGTCTTAGATAGAAGATGAGCCGACGGTAGGACTCTCTTAGAGTGTGGGAGTATAACAGTAGCAGCAGTTATGGCCCCATACCCATGAGCATTGGCGTGAGCAGCTAAGCTAAGGTCGGAAAGGAAGAATGGGTGGGCTTACAGGCTACCTATTTCCTCAGCCGATAAGAGAATCTGTCTTCAGCACAGATCGAGGCTTGTCGAAGAAAAGTATCAAGTCCTCTATCGCTGGACTAGACTAGATTTCGAAGATTGAGGAGTGGCAAATCTCAATGGAATTCCAGAACAAACTCCCAAAACAAAAGAAGGGTAGTCAAAGACTACCTCTTTCTCCTGGCCTGGCTGGCTCTCCTACCTGGGATCCCAACTATCATCCATATCCGTTTACCCTACCTGCTATCGACAGTCCTTCCACCTGTTACTCACTCTCCGGAGGGAGATGGATGGATCGTGCTTGTGCTATCAAGCCGAAAAATGATTTCGAGCGGTATTCACGGAAATGAAAAAGATTGAATGGTTGTAAACAGATTCGCTAGTTGGGTCAATTGGCACTCTTTCACTAGTGATTGTAAGCTAGGTGCCCTTAAATAAATGACAGGAGGGGAAGAAGCTCTAACGGAAGCATCCAATCAACCGGGAATCCCACCTTTCAGATTCTACATCTGCTACTGCTGGAGTGGAGAATGAATCTACTACCTGTGCCAGCAAACAAATACTAAAAATAATAAAAGGCTAGGTGTCCATGCCACCAACCAACTCCTTAAAGAAAAACAAGAGCTTCCCCGGCAAACCACTAGAAGTTACCCATCGAGTCGAGCAATGATCCAATTGGAGAAGCAAGCTGCTCTTTGTCACCCCATTTCCCTTGGGACCAAGAAAAAGCTCCAAAGAAGAAGAAGGACTGATCGCAATCTCAGGTACAATGGCTAGTTGGAAAGCCTTTTCAAGCCAATCTCTTGATTCACATTCATGTGAAACCGTTGCAACCGATCCTGCATACCAATCATCCGCCGCTTACAGTAATGGCACTAAGCCAAGGTTTCTATGGATTCAGTCCTGTGGAAAAAGACATATCTTAGCTTAGGGCAATTCAGTTAGTAGTGTCACCGGTCAATCCTTGGGACACTAGCGAGTCCGTCCTTAAAAAAAAGCCCTAAAAATTGGGTCCATGAAGCCTTAGATACTCCAAGCCTCCATCTTTATTGTCCTTGAACCTAGACCATGGAAGTATGGTTATAGTCCCATTCCATTAGTGGGATCCATAGCCTACGGGTCTTTCCCAAGCCAGTCAATTAAGAAGGTTTTCGAGGACTACCCTAAGCCTACAAACAAGTAGGCAGGACTTTCAGTTACAATGTCTAGGTTGGGCAAGCTTGGATGCCCCTACTCCCAACAAGTTGCTGGTCGGGATCGTGAAACTCTCGCTGTTTGGTCATAAGGATAATCGTTCTTATCTTCTTAGGTCAGGGGCGGCCGGCCCGGGGGTTACCCGCGATTGGTAATGGCATAACCAGAAGAGGAGTAGGGGAGACAAGGTTACGCGCTGGGTAGCGCAGCGCATCTGTTTCGGGTACAGGGGCGACGAGGGGTGCTAACCCGGCCACCCAACCCAGCAGGTCAGGGGCGGGCCGGCCATAGGTTCGAATCCTGCCACCTTTCTTGTGGATCATCCTGTGGTTACCGGATGATGGGAATAACAAAGCAGAAATTTTGAAATGAGCACAGCACGAAATGTCAATAATATATGAATTATTTCATTTATCGTTATTTCCGGGTCTTTTCGTTGCATTCACTTACAACAAGAAACAACCACCAGCGTTTGGTGCAGCACCTGCATTTTGGTGCATTCTTCTTTCTTTCCTTGGTCTTTCGTTCCGTCATATTCCTAATAACTTATCCAATTACAACGTATTAACCGCTAATGCACCTTTCTTTTATCAAATCTCAGGGACATGGTCTAATCATGAGGGTAGTATTTTATCATGGTGT